GAATCAGAATCTAAAGATATCCATTAACCGTAGTCTAAAAAATATAGACCCCTCGCTCGTTCGATTCATTCTAATTTAATTTATTTTATTGATTTAATATGGTATAAATATATAATCATAAAAAGAAGAGAACATTATTTTTGCAAACATTAATAGAATTGTTTAACAAACCGTTTTTATAAGAAAAATTTTTCTCTATAGTTAAAATTGATTGGTCGTACCTACCCAATAATCTAATATGAATGCCAATAATCTAATATGAATGATTCGCTATTCGCTCGGTTTTTGGGTCATAATCATGATGTAGGAGAGATGGCCGAGTGGTTCAAGGCGTAGCATTGGAACTGCTATGTAGGCTTTTGCTTACCGAGGGTTCGAATCCCTCTCTTTCCGTCTCTTCACCTAATTCACTGATCTTACTAACCACAATAGATCAACTAGTAATGGATACCATTGGGTAGACCTTTCTTTCATCTAGAGTCTCTAGTCCTAACGGCTGTGGTACAAAAAATACTGGTAAAGCAAAGAGAATGAGAATACCCCTCTCGGATAACTAAACGGGAGAAAAATCCGGCTCAAACCCTTATTTATCTTCAACTTAGGTTAATTTACTTCCCGAAAGAGAGCAAAATTGTTCGAACCCTTAATGAGTCTTGATTTTCTTTTTGTTTAGGTTAAGTCTGACGAGAATAATATTCTACGACTAGCAATTCGTTTATTTTCAAACCCACCCATTTACTATCTATTATTTGATTTACTAATCCTTTATATTGGAATGGGTGAAGAGTCAAATGGTTTGGCAATTCGTCATGAGGGGATGAATCAATAGAATTTTGAATCAGAGATCTAGATTTTTGTTCATCCCTCGCCATAATAGTATCGCGGGGTTTGCAGCGATAACTTGGTATATCTACTATACGACCATTAACTAAGATATGTCGATGGTTAACTAATTGGCGGGCTCCCGGAATAGTTGGAGCCATACCCAACCGAAAAAGTATGTTATCCAAGCGCATTTCCAGTAATTGTAGTAAAACCTGACCTGTTGACCCTTTGGCTTTTCCGGCGATACGAACGTATTTAAGTAATTGGCGTTCTGTAAGACCATAATGAAAACGCAATTTTTGTTTTTCTTCTAGGCGAATACGATATTGGGATTTTTTCCCGGAACGCGATTGGTTTCTAAGATCACTTCCGGCTTTGGGCCTTTTATTAGTTAGTCCCGGTAAAGCCCCCAGGCGGCGTATTTTTTTAAAACGAGGACCTCGGTAACGTGACATAAAGACTCCTTCTTATTATTTTATTTATTCTTAATTTTTTTTTATTTTAATTATTAATTCCTATTGATGAAATTTCATTCTACAGAATAAATCTAAACTAAAAATGAACTAAATGATAAATTAAGCGAAATTTAATGAAGTATTGTACTATTAATGAAGTATTGTACTATTAAAGAATAATGAGATGAAATATTCAGATCTTTATATTCTATAATATAAAGAAAAAAGGCCCCTTTTCGTGACACAGTTGGGCGCTCCTATAACATAACAAATCAATGACTTTTGACAAAGGAAGAAGAGACTTTTTTTCAATATTCTTTGCTTTGATTTCAAAAGGACATTATCAATCATGTAAAAAATAGAATACGAATAAAATAAATAGAGAAAAGCCGACTATCGGAATCGAACCGATGACCATCGCATTACAAATGCGATGCTCTAACCTCTGAGCTAAGCAGGCTCACATAACAGCAATTCAACATACATAGGAATTCAATAAACTATTAGAATTAACTATTATACTATTTTAATTCTCATTATACTATTTTAATATTCCCTTAATTAATTAATATGAATATAGCAAAGAATAAAATATATAATTTTCAAATTTAATTTGAATTTTTTTATTACCCTTCACTATTTTATTCCGTATCCTCTATATTTTTAATTCATTGAATGGAATGATTTAGTTAGAACTAATGACACATTCACACGCCCCTTTTCATAAAGGTGAAAGTGCAGACGAAAAAAAAAGAATCGACCCTTTAAGTATTCGAAATTCTATGGTAAAATGGGGCGTAAGAGAGACAGATATATATAGTATCTATCCACCTATATTGAATTGCGGATACAGAAATGATAAAATCGTTTTTGATTGGACCAAATAGGAGCTTCTATAGATATAGAAGACGTAATAAGATAGATAATAGAGAAAAAACTTTTTTGAGATAGGAATCGGTATCTATCTAATAGTTCCAAAGAAAAAATGGACGACATAACAATGAGATCCTAATCTCAAAAAGGGGGGATATGGCGAAATTGGTAGACGCTACGGACTTAATTGTATTGGGCCTTGGTACGGAAACTTACTAAGTGAGAACTTTCAAATTCAGAGAAACCCCGGAATTAAAAAAATGGGCAATCCTGAGCCAAATCCCGTTTTCCGAAAACAAACAAAGGTTCAGAAAGCGAAAATAAAAAAGGATAGGTGCAGAGACTCG